TGAGGCTGTTCAAACAGGTACGGGTCAACTAAATGGTATTCCTATAGCAATGGGCGTTATGGATTTTCAGTTTATGGGAGGTAGTATGGGATCTGTAGTAGGTGAAAAAATCACACGTTTGATCGAATATGCTAGAAATCAATTTTTACCTCTTATTCTAGTGTGTGCTTCCGGAGGAGCACGCATGCAAGAAGGAAGTTTAAGCTTGATGCAAATGGCTAAAATATCTTCCACTTTATATGATTTTCAATCAAATAAAAAGTTATTCTATGTATCTATTCTTACATCCCCTACTACTGGTGGAGTAACCGCTAGTTTTGGTATGTTGGGGGATGTAATTATTGCCGAACCCGATGCCTATATTGCATTTGCGGGTAAAAGAGTAATTGAACAAACATTGAATAAAACAGTACCCGAGGGTTCGCAGGAAGCTGAATATTTATTTGATAAGGGCTTATTCGATCAAATCGTACCACGCAAGCTTTTAAAGGGTGTTCTGAGTGAGTTACTTCAGTTCCACCATTTTTTCGTTTGAACTCCGAATTCAATCAAGTAGAGCCTTAATTTATAAAAGTGGATTATCATACAGATATATTTCGATCGTGAAGTTCATTTATTTAGTTCTACAGTCCTTGTACTAATTTTATTAGATATATATACTCGCTTATTACATATTAATTAATTAGTTTATTACTTAGTAATTAGTTATAGTAGTAAGTAATAAACTAATTAATTAATATATGTTTATTAAGTAACAATAACAGGTACAAATATTAAATTGAGGTACCCATTCTATGACAACTCTGAACAGCTTACCCTCCATTTTTGTGCCTTTAGTGGGCCTAGTATTTCCGGCAATTGCAATGGCTTCTTTATCTTTTTATGTTCAAAGAACTAAGATTTTTTAGATGCGATGGGGCCAAGACAAAATCTGATCTATTTTTTCAAGACTTAGATATCATGGATATCTATTTAGTAGAATATTGTATAACAAGTGGTTTCTCCAAATAGAAATAAAAAAAAGCTCTTATGCATGCGTATGCGTAAACACGATATATGGGTAAATGAATTGTAATTATGGACCGGGATGGGAGCAGATGGATGAAATTCAAGTCCATGTATCTATAAATAGGTATGTAGATCTTTATAGGAGGTCCTATAAAGGAAAGGGGATGATTTTAGATCTAAGCAATTCGATGAATTACTCCTAAAGGTTCACAAATAGTGCTAGCTGATTAGAATTACTTCGGAAACAAAATCAAAATACAAAATAAAGTACAGTACATGCTTATTCTCTCAATTCCAATAAAATGCAACTGGATCTAGTCTGTATGAGTTGGCCATCAGAATCTATATGGATAGAATTTATAGCGGAGTCTAGAAAAACAAGCAATTTCTGCTGGGCTTTTATCCTTTTTTTTGGTTCATTAGGATTTTTATTGGTTGGAACTTCTAGCTATCTTGGTAGAAATTTGATATCTTTATTTCCATCTCAGCAAATAGTTTTTTTTCCGCAAGGAATCGTGATGTCTTTCTATGGGATTGCAGGTCTCTTTATTAGTTTCTATTTATGGTGCACAATTGTGTGGAATGTAGGTAGTGGTTATGATCGATTCGATAAAAAAGAAGGAATAGTGTGTATTTTTCGTTGGGGGTTCCCTGGAAAAAACCGTCGCATCTTTCTACGATTCCTTATCAAGGATATTCAATCTATCAGAATAGAAGTTAAAGAGGGTATTTATGTTCGTCGTGTCCTTTATATGGACATCAGAGGTCAGGGTGCCGTTCCTTTGATTCGTACTGATGAAAATTTGACTCCGCGAGAAATTGAGCAAAAAGCTGCTGAATTGGCCTATTTCTTGCGCGTACCGATTGAAGTCTTTTGAGAAATGAAGAATAACGGAAATGCGGCAGGAGGAAAAAACTCAAGTCAAGAACCCTATTTTCTTTTTCTAGAGCATAACCTAACTGAACTTTCTTCAGAATCCCCATTCATTCTTCGAACCAAAGCAGGCGTATACGTAAGAGTCATAACCTAAAACAAAACGAAACAATTTTTTTTTGAACAAAAAAAACTTGCGTCTGTCAATTAAAGCCACACAACTCAATTCAGCAACAAAACGAAGTAACAAATCGAAATAATAGATTGATCTCATTTATCAAAATAAAAGTCTTTCGGAATAAAGACTTTCTCTTTTTTTTATTTTCAATAATTGGAATTAATACGTTAGAGACAGACGGATTATATCTTGTCAATTTTTTCTACTTTCTTTTGTCAATCACCCTTTCTTTTATCCTTTCTTTTATCCTTTCTTTTGTGCTCTTTAAGAACCAAACAATTCAACCTCTTTCTTAGAATGTCACGATACCCTTTTGTTTCTGTCTTTTTTTGATCATCATAATATTCTTCATAAAATTTCCTGAATTTTTTCAGGACTAACTATAGTTATAGTATGGATAGTCCGCGAAATTTTTTTGACATATTTGCTATTTTTATGAGGATTCTTTCGTCTCGAAATCCGCATAGAATAATATTCATTACTCGAGGCGGTTCTTTCGAGCATTTATCGAAAGAGGACAATTGCTTCGAATTGGATCAATTGAAATCTCTGGAAATAATATTCTATATATTTTTCACGCGAATTCGAAGTGGATTCTTATCATATTTTTGACTTCTGTATTTTAGATTCAAGGGCTAAGCACTTAATAAAAAAGAAAAAAACAGAGAATCAATTCGCTATCTATTTTATAATGGAACTCCTTCTTGATAGAAAGATCAGATCGCCTAGAGTCAATGAAAGAGGTGGGTTCATTAACCATTCACAGATACAAAAAAATGTCAAAAAAAAAAAAGAAAGCATTCATTCCCCTTCTATATCTTGCATCTATAATATTTTTGCCTTGGTGGATTTCACTCTCATTTAATAAAAGTCTGAAATCCTGGGTTACAAATTGGTGGAATACTGGGCAATCCGAAACTTTCTTGAATGACATTCAAGAAAAGAGTATTCTAGGACAATTCATAGAATTAGAGGAACTCTTCTTTTTGGACGAAATGATAAAAGAATACAAAAAATACCCGGAAACACATCTACAAAAACTTCATATAGGAATCCACAAAGAAACGATCCAATTGATCAATATGCACAATGAAGATTGTATCCATATGATTTTGCACTTCTCGACAAATATAATTTATTTCTTTATTCTAAGTAGTTATTCCATTTTAAGTAATGAGGAACTCGTTATTATTAACTCTTGGGTTCAAGAATTCCTATCTAATTTAAGTGACACAATAAAAGCTTTTTTGATTCTTTTATTAACTGATTTCTGTATCGGATTTCATTCACCCCACGGTTGGGAACTAATGATTGATTATATCTACAAGGATTTTGGGTTTGCTCATAATGATCAAATTATATCTGGTCTTGTTTCCGCCCTTCCTGTCATTCTAGATACAATTTTGAAATATTGGATCTTTCGTTATTTAAATCGTGTATCTCCGTCACTTGTAGTTATTTATCATTCAATGACTGACTGAAAAAAATGCATTGATCCAATTCTAATATAAAGTTTCTTACTTTGTATATAAGCATGCAAAGTCGAACTTACATTACTCCTTCTACCCATCGAGGGGGGGGGGGAATTGCTGCTATCTTTGGATAAAAAATTTTGAGTATTTTTAGTATACAGTAAATAGCAAAATCGTGGATAAGGGGCTAGACTAGCGACCTACAAAATTTTATTGTAGCAATTTTCGGGATCAATGATTGGACCATGCAAACTAAAAATACCCTTTCTTGGATAAAGGAAAAGATTACTCGATCTATTTCCATATCGTTCATGATATATATAATAACCGGCGCATCCATTTCAAACGCATATCCCATTTTTGCACAGCAGGGTTATGAAAATCCACGAGAAGCAACTGGGCGTATTGTATGTGCTAATTGCCATTTAGCTAATAAGCCCGTGGATATTGAGGTTCCACAAGCGGTACTTCCGGATACTGTATTTGAAGCAGTTGTTCGAATTCCTTATGATATGCAACTGAAACAAGTTCTTGCTAATGGTAAGAAAGGCGCCTTGAATGTAGGGGCTGTTCTTATTTTACCGGATGGCTTTGAATTAGCCCCACCCGATCGTATTTCGCCTGAGATGAAAGAAAAGATAGGCAATCTGTCTTTTCAGAGTTATCGCCCTACTAAAAAAAATATTCTTGTTATAGGCCCCGTTCCTGGTCAGAAATATAGTGAAATTACCTTTCCGATTCTTTCCCCAGACCCTGCTACTAATAAGAATATTCATTTCTTAAAATATCCGATATATGTAGGCGGAAACAGGGGAAGGGGTCAGATTTATCCTGACGGTAGCAAAAGTAACAATACAGTTTATAATGCTACGGCAGCGGGTATAGTAAGCAAAATCATACGAAAAGAAAAAGGGGGATACGAAATAACCATAACAGATCTATCGGACGGGCGCCAAGTGGTTGATATTATCCCTCCAGGACCAGAACTTCTTGTTTCAGAGGGTGAATCCATTAAACTCGATCAACCATTAACAAGTAATCCTAATGTGGGGGGGTTTGGTCAGGGGGATGTGGAAATAGTACTTCAAGACCCATTACGTGTTCAGGGCCTTTTGTTCTTCTTTGCATTTATTGTTTTGGCACAAATCTTTTTGGTTCTTAAAAAGAAACAGTTTGAGAAGGTTCAATTGTCTGAGATGAATTTCTAGATCCGTGGATTTATCAACATCAAATTCGTAAAAAAGAAGGAAATTCTTTCTGACCATTGGGTTAGGTATGATCAAAAAAAGTATGAAATTGAATTGTTTACATCCCTTTCCCCCATATAAGATATGCCTGGAATTCCTTTTATCGCATCTCTAATATGTATATTGTGAAGAAGGCTATTTGGCTTTACCCCCTCTTTGCTTTTTTCAATCCCAATTTGATAAGTGTGACTAGATCCCTATTCTTGTGTCAAATCGAAATC